TCATTAGCTCCCGAGGTATTATAAAATGAGACCACGGTATGGTTATAGTAGGCTATTTAAAAGAAATAGATTAAGATTCATTTAGTAGATTTTGTCTCACGTATATACCTTTCAAAATTCGTATTCATAAACAAATATGTAAAAAAAAAAAGAAAAACATGTTGATTATATCCAAATTTGGAGGCACCAAAAATTTTAATTAATCATGGGTAGTGATACTATTGCTGACATAATAACCTCTATACGAAATGCCGATATGTATAGAAAAAGCGTGGTTCGAGTAGCATCTACTAATATCAGCCAAAGTATTGTTAAAATACTTTTACGCGAGGGTTTTATCGAAAACGTGAGAAAACATCGAGAAAACAACAAATCTTTTTTGGTTTTAACCCTACGACATAGAAGAAACAGGAAAAGTACTTATAGAAATCTTTTAAATTTAAAACGGATCAGTAAGCCCGGGCTACGAATCTATTCTAACTATCAAAGAATTCCTAGAATTTTAGGCGGGATGGGCGTTGTAATTCTTTCTACCTCTCGGGGTATAATGACAGACCGAGAGGCTCGACTAGAAAGAATAGGCGGAGAAATTTTGTGTTATATATGGTAATCTTTCTAATATCCAAATTGAATATGAAACTTCTTTTTTGTGAAAAAGAAAAGAGAAGAGGTGGGTTGTCTAATAGGGTTCTTCCTCCACTAGTTGATACTTCAAGGGGGTTTTACCTGGAATGAAAGAACAAAAATGGATTCATGAAGGTTTAATTACTGAATCGCTTCCCAACGGCATGTTCCGAGTTCGTTTAGATAATGAAGATATTATTCTAGGTCATGTTTCAGGAAAGATCCGACGTAGTTTTATACGGATACTGCCAGGAGATAGAGTCAAAATTGAAGTAAGTCGTTATGATTCAACCAGAGGTCGTATAATTTATCGACTCCGCAACAAAGATTCGAAAGATTAGGTGTTTTTTCAACTTCACTATTTATTTCGTAGGAATACGATTTGAAATTGAAAATTTCAAGAAACTTATTTTCTTCCAAGAAGTGGATTCAAAATTAAAGTAAGGAGTGACAAATATGAAAATAAGAGCTTCCGTTCGTAAAATTTGTGAAAAATGTCGACTAATCCGTCGTCGGGGACGAATTATAGTAATTTGTTCCAACCCAAGACATAAACAAAGACAAGGATAATAAGACTCGTTAAAGACCTGATATACAAATAGGGGATCTGTTTTGACCTGAAATGGATATATCCATATATCTCTGACTCAAATTTATGAGATGATAAAATATGGCAAAAGCTATACCGAAAAAGAGTTCACGTGGACGTATTGGTTCACGTAAGAGTACACGTAAAATACCAAAGGGGGTTATTCATATTCAAGCAAGTTTCAATAATACCATTGTGACTGTTACAGATGTACGGGGGCGTGTGGTTTCTTGGTCCTCCGCCGGTACTTGTGGCTTCCGAGGTACAAGAAGAGGGACGCCATTTGCTGCTCAAACCGCAGCGGCAAATGCTATTCGTGCAGTAGTAGATCAAGGTATGCAACGAGCAGAAGTCATGATTAAAGGTCCCGGTCTCGGAAGAGACGCAGCATTACGAGCTATTCGCAGAAGTGGTATACTATTAACTTTCGTACGGGATGTAACTCCTATGCCACATAATGGCTGTAGACCCCCGAAGAAACGGCGTGTGTAGAAATCAAAATAGAAGATATTTCACTAGCAAGAGAAACAAGAGAAATAAATGATTCAATGATCTGATCAAATAATATTATTATGGTTCGAGAGAAAATAGCAGTATCTACTCGGACACTACAGTGGAAGTGTGTTGAATCAGCAGCAGACAGTAAGCGTCTTTTTTATGGGCGCTTTATTCTGTCTCCGCTTATGAAAGGTCAAGCAGACACAATAGGCATTGCGATGCGAAGAGCTTTGCTTGGAGAAATCGAAGGAACATGTATAACACGCGCAAAATCTGAGAAAATATCTCACGAATATTCTACCATAATGGGTATTCAAGAATCAGTACATGAAATTTTAATGAATTTGAAAGAAATCGTATTGAGAAGTAATCTCTATGGAACTTGTGAGGCGTCTATTTGTGTCAGGGGCCCTGGATATGTAACTGCTCAAGATATCCTCTTACCGCCTTATGTAGAAATCGTCGATAATACACAGCATATAGCTTGCTTGACAGAACCCATTGAGTTGGTTATTGGATTACAAATAGAGAAGAATCGCGGATATCTTATAAAAGCGCCAAATACCTTTCAAGATGGAAGTTATCCTATAGATCCTGTATTCATGCCTGTTCGAAATGCGAATCATAGTATTCATTCTTATGAAAATGGTAACAAAGAAATACTATTTCTCGAAATATGGACAAATGGAAGTTTAACTCCTAAAGAAGCACTTCACGAAGCCTCCCGGAATTTGATTGATTTATTGATTCCATTTTTACATACCAATGAAGAAAATTTAAATTTAGAGG